GCAGCAATTCCCCCCTCGACGGGTAGAAAGAATAATGTAAGTTCGACTTTGCATGCTTGTATACAAAACAAAGTAACAAACAAACTTTATTTTTGAATTGGATTTGGATCAGTGAATCATTTCTCAATCATTTATTGAATGATAAATAAGTACAAGTGACGGAGATACGCGATTTAAATAACGAAAGATCCAATATTTTAAAATTGTATCTAGAATGACGGGAAAGGTGGAAACAAGACCAGATATAATTTGATCATTATAAGCAAACCCAAAATCCTTGTAGATATAACCAATCATTAGTTCCCAACCGTGGGTTGAATGGAATCCAATACAGAAATCAGTTACTAAAAGAATAGAAAAAGCTTTTATTGTGTCACTTAAATTAGATAGGAATTCTTGAACCCAAGAGTTAATAATAACAAGTTCCTCATTACCCAAAATGGAATAACTACTTAGAATAAAGAAATATATTATATTTGTCGAGAAGTGCAAAATCATATGGATACAATCTTCATTGTGCATCGTGATCAATTGGATCGTTTCTTTGTGTATTCCTAAATGAAGTTTTGGTAGATGTGTTTCCGGGTATTCTTTTATCATTTCGTCCAAGAGGAAGAGTTCCTCTAATTCTATAAATTGTACTAGAATACTCTTTTCTTGAATATCATTCAAGAAAGTTTCGCATTGCCCAGTATTCCACCAATTTGTAACCCAGGATTTAATACTTTTATTGAATGAGAGCGAAATCCACCAGGGCAAAAATATTATAGATGAAAGATATAGAAGGGGAATGAATGCTTTCTTTTTTTTTTTTAACATTTTTTCATCTGTGAATTATTAATGAACCATCTCTTTCATTGACTCTAGGCAATCTAATCTTTCTATCAAGCAGGAGTCCCATTATAAGATAGATAGTAATCCCAGAAATTGATTCTCTGCTTTTTTATTAAGTGCTTAGACCTTGAATCTAAAATACAGAAGTCAAAAATATGATAAGAATCCACTTCAAATTCGAGTGAAAGTATATAGAATATTATTTCCAGAGATTAAAATTGATCCGATTCGAAGCAATTGTCCTCTCTTTCGATAAATGCTCAAAAGAACCGCTTCAAGTTCAAGTAATAAATATTTTTATATGCGGATTTCGAGACGAAAGAATCCTGATAAAAATAGTAAGTAAAAAAAATTGTTTTGTTTTAGGTTATGCCTCTTACGTATACGCCTGCTTTAGCTCGAAGAATGAATGGGGATTCTGAAAAAAGTTCAGTTAGGTTATGCTCTATAAAAAAGAAAATAGGGTTCTTGACTTGAGTTTTTTCTTCTTGCCACATTTGATTGAATTTATTCTTCATTTCTCAATTGAATCGGTACGCGCAAGAAATAGGCCAATTCCGCAGCTTTTTGCTCAATTTCTCGCGGAGTCAAATTTTCATCAGTACGAGTCAAAGGAACGGCACCCTGACCTCTGATTTCCATATAAAGGACACGACGAACAGAAATACCTTCTTTAACTTCTATTCTGATAGATTGAATATCCTTGATAAGGAATCGTAGAAAGATGCGACGGTTTTTCCCAGGGAATCCCCAACGAAAAATACACACTATTCCTTCTTTTTTATCGAATCGATCATAACCACTACCTACATTCCACGCAATTGTGCACCATAAATAGGAACTAATAAAGAGACCCGCAATCCCATAGAAAGACATCACGATTCCTTGCGGAAAAAAAACGATTTGCTGAGACGGAAATAAAGATATCAAATTTCTACCAAGATAACTAGAAGTTCCAACCAATAAAAATCCTAATGAACCAAAAAAAAGGATAAAAGCCCAGCAGAAATTGCTTGTTTTTCTAGACCCCGCTATAAATTCTATCCATATAGATTCTGATGGCCAACTCATACATACCAGATCCAGTTGCATTTTTTTGGAATTGAGAGAATAAGCATATACTTAATTTTGATTTTTTATTTTGTTTCCGAAGTAACTCTAATCAGCTAGCACTATTTGTCAACCTTTAGGAATAATCTATCGAATTTCTTAGATCTAAAAGCATCCCCTTTACTTTATAGGATCCCCCATAAAAATCTAAATACCTATGATACATGGACTTTACATCATCCATTTGCTGTGATCCCAGTCCACAGCTACAATTCATTTACCCATACATCGTGTTTACGCATACGCATGCATAAGAAATAGCTTTTTGATTTCTATTCGGAAAAACTACTTGTTATACAATATTCTATTAAATAGATATCCATGATATCTAAGTCTTGAAAAAATGGATCAGATTTTGTCTTGGTCCCATCGCATCTAAAAAATCTTCGTTTTTTGAACATATAAAAATAAAGAAGTCATTGCAATTGCCGGAAATACCAGGCCCACTAAAGGCACAAAAATAGAGGGTAAGCTGTTGAGAGTTGTCATAGAATTGGTACCTCAATTTAATATTTGTACCTGTTATTGTTACTTATAAAGATATCTCAATAATAATTAACAATTATATTAGAATTCGTATATTATACTACTATAAAACTAATTACTAAGTAATAAACTAATTAATTAATATGTAATTAGCGAGTAGATATATATCTAATAAAATAAGTACAAGGACTGTAAAACTAAATAAATGAACTTGACGATCGAAATATATTTGTATAATAATCCACTTTATTTTTTATTCTGAATTTTTTTTTATTTATTATTCGTAGATTTGAATAATAAATAAAAAATAAAGTGTTAGTCAAAATTTTTGAAAAATTCGATTCGTTAGAATTCGACCCCGATCCAAGAAGGGAAGGAGGATTTTTTTTTAGTAAAAATAGAATTCTCGCGAGATATCGAAAGATCAAAAACTCTATATCTATTTTTTTCTATATTTGAATTCTATATAGATCCGCAAGAGAGGAAGATTGAATTCCTTTTATTTGTCTCGCCTAATTCTAATTTCATTTTACAGAGGGGAGAATTCCCTTTTTATCTTCTTACTAAACTAAAAGATTGCTCGTTAGTAATCAGTAATATCGCTAAGAATAAGAATTCCCAGAATTCTTTCTACAATTCAATTTGATGCTACAAAGGAAAGAAAACCCCATTAGTCCGACTTTGATTCTGATAAACTAACTACAACTACCTTTTCCATACAAATCAAAAATAGAACTTAAGGCTCTACCTGATTTGGAGTTGGAGTCAAAAGAAAAAAAGAGTGGAGCTGAAATAACTCACTCAGAACACCTTTTAAAAGTTTGCGTGGTACAATTAGATCGAATAAGCCCTTATCAAATAAATATTCAGCCTCCTGTGAACCCTCGGGTACTGTTGTATTCAACGTTTGTTCAATTACTCTTTTACCTGCAAATGCAATATAGGCATCGGGTTCGGCAATAATTATATCCCCTAACATACCAAAACTAGCGGTTACTCCACCAGTAGTAGGAGATGTAAGAATGGATACATAGAATAACTTTTTATTTGATTGATAATCATATAAAGCGGAAGATATTTTAGCCATTTGCATCAAGCTTAAACTTCCTTCTTGCATGCGTGCTCCTCCGGAAGCACACACTAGAATAAGAGGTAAAGATTGATTTGTAGCATACTCGATCAAACGTGTGATTTTCTCACCTACTACGGATCCCATACTACCTCCCATAAACTGAAAATCCATAACGCCGATTGCTATAGGAATACCATTTAGTTGACCTGTACCTGTTTGAACAGCCTCAGTTAATCCTGTCTTTCTTTGATAAGAATCAATACGATCTTTATAAGATTCCTCTTGATCTTGATCAGATTCCTCAGGATCTTTAGAAGATTCCTCTTGATCTTGATCAGATTCCTCTTCAGAATCAAATTCAACCTCTTCAGAATCAAATTCAATGGGATCCAGAGAGATCATGTCTTCATCCATAGGATTCCAAGTGCTCGGATCAATCGAAAGTTCGATTCTGTCTAAACTGTTCATTTTCAAATGATAGCCACAGTATTCACAAATATTCATTTTTGACTTCAAAAATTTCTTATAATTTAATCCATAGCAATCTTCGCATTGAACCCATAAATGCTTGTATTTTTGAGTTCCATTTAAATCATTAGATTCTTCTTCGATAGTTAAATCATTATCACTCGCATTTGTTTTTGTATTGAAATTATCATCTTGACTATGACTTTCCCTTTCATCACAAACGGAATTTGAAATGGAACTCTGATTGTCATTGGAATTGTCATTCGTAATGCAACTCTCATTGGAATTGTAACTCTCATCGCTAATGAAACTATCAATACATATTTGAGAACGAAGATAAGAGTCAATGCGACTATTAATGTAATTAATCCAACTAGAGTTACTACTAGAATTACTATGACTAGAAAACAAACTTTCTAATTCACTCAAAAAAGAATGATCATTGTCAATCTCAAAAATTCGATTTTCAATATCAAAATATATGGAATAAGTATTCCGATGACTATCCCTAATGAAAAAAGTTTCATCAGAAATGAAATTCCGAATGTCTATGTCTTTGCCGGCGATTAAATGATCAAGAGTACTGTAATAACTAGAATAACTAGAATTCTTACCCTGAACGTTTTTATCTTCTTCTGTATCGTTTATAACCGGGTCTTTGCTTATACTAGGATTTTCTATAGGACCAAGGCTATCCATTGATCTACTTAGTCCGCATCTGTATTCTAATTTCCCCTTAGCCAATATTGAATTGAACCAAAATTTTTCCATAGAGCTTGCCTCTATTTACATGAAAGTACAATAGATGAATAGTCATTCAATAAAAAAGAGAATTAATTGAATATTTGATTTACTAATAAGCATATAGACACAATCACCAGAATTATTAACTAAATAAAGAAATGAGTGAATATTGAAAGAAATGATTCTACTTTATGTTTGTTTGTTTGTGATAACTCGGAGTTTCTCTTCAGTCTATCTGATGGAACCTTTGTCAATTTTCAATTCTAAATAGAATAGAAATAGTACT